AAGATAAAAAATATGAAATAGATCCTTTATTTGGTCCTTATTAGGTTCAACCTGAATTTTTGTATTAAATTTCCACCCCAAATATTTTCTATCCGTATTTTTTTCCATATATATAATATCACTTTTTCCTAGATAATTCTTCATAGAAATATTCTTGAGTATGTTAAAAAAGTTTTCTTTATTTCTGGTGGAATTTTCCTGCTTCTTATTTCTTTCTAATGATGTTCTATAAATACAGGATTTCTTCTTAGTTTCAGAATGAATATATTTATATGATAAAAGATCATATCTATAGTTTTTTTCAAAATTATCCTCTTTATTTGATACTTTCAAATTTTGTTTTTTTTTGTAATCAAAAAAAGGGTCTTTTTCATAGGAATACCATTTCTTTAAATCATTATTTTGAGAGGTATTTATCCCATTTCGCCATTTTTGGGGGACTAATCTAGACCATGTAATCTGAGATAAATCGTATTGATAATGACCTCTTAACCAGTTTTTCCATGGATTCATTCCATAATTTGGAAGTTTCTTATGTCTTATTTCGGAATCAAATATTCCTTGTCTTCCAAAAAAATCCTTTATTTCATTCTTAAGAAAAAAAGATGGTCCATTATATTGAAGAATAGATCTTACCTTATTGAAGTTAATTGCTTGGGTTTGTGATAATTTAAAAAATACATATTTTTGTGACAAGTAAGATAAATCAAAAAAAATATGTGACTTTCGCTTACTATTTCTAAGATTATCAAATATCTTTTTTATAGTCATAGGCGAAATAAAGTCAATTTTATTTTGTTTTGTTTTATTAATCCTTTCTTGATCTTGATTTCTTTTATTATTGTCAATGTATTTCTCAACAATTTTTTTTGTTGATTCCATAAAAAGGTATAGAGTGATTCTGCGCATATTAATGATACATAGAAAGATATCAATGTATATTTTTTCAATGCAAAATTGAATTAATAATTCAATATTTTTTCTTTTTAATAGTTTCCAAATTTTTGGGGGTGATTCTCCATTATTCTTTTTATTTTTTTTCATTATTTCTATTTGATTTCTGATTGTGTTTCTTCTATCAATTCTATGTTTCATTTCTTCTTTTGCCTGTAAATAATTTGTCCAACCTGTAGCTCGATTTTGACTAAGTGATTCATGAATTATCTTATTACTGATTATAGAATCATTTTCTGTTTGAGTTTGACTTGCTTCATATATTTCTCTCGGTATAAATAATGGAATTTTTGTTCCTTTTAAAAGTTCTTTTATTATTTGTTTTACAAATAAAACAGCTTTTGTTTGTTTCTTTGTTATTTTTTTTAAAACTCTTTGAACTCTAAAATTGAATTTTCTGATTTCGACTTTATAGTCTATATCTTTAAAAATAGGTTCAAAAAAGGAAGGTGTTTTTCGAGGAGGCCCAAAAGGATATTCTGTTTCCATTCCCAAAACTGTTAAAAAACAAGAATCAAAATCATCCTGTTGCTTTCGATCGCTATCAGAAAGTCGTAGTTTAGATCTGTGCCAAGGTTTCAAATGAAAAGGATATAGGATTTTGATCTGAAAACCTTCTCTTAACCAATTTTTAGGAAATTCCGTTTTGGAGAATTGAAGACCATTATAGCTGCACTTTAGATAAATTTCTCTATTCCAATCTTGGAAATCCTCATACCATTCCGGAGATTGACGTAATAAAATACGGCCAATATTCTTAACTATTATGAATAAGGGTAATTTAATATATCTTCTAAAAATTGATTGAGCTAGTAACAGAACACTTCTTGTTTTTTGTGCATATGGAATGTTATCCCAGAATTCCATTGCGTCTTCCTGGTTATTTTTTTTTATTTGGAATTGTTGATCTAAAATTTCGAATTCTGACTTTTTACCCAACCAATCTCTAATATTAAAAAAAAGTTTCATTAGGTTGGATATAGGAAAAGGAAAATCCTCCATTTTTTCCAAAAAAAGGGGGGAATGGGGATTTCCTTGAGAGGGTCCCCAAATAACCATTTTACGCCTTTGAACGCGCATAGATCCTTTTATTATGGCTCGACGAAAATCCGGTTCTTCTAAATAACTTATAAAACCCGAATCTCTATTAAATTTTCTATAAAGATTATAATTCTTGAAATGAGACTTCTTAAAACTTCGTCTGGAACGAGTTAAAAAAGCTATACGTTTAAATCTTCTTGTTCGAAGCTGGTGATCCAGCCCTTGCATTATGCCTTGTTCTTTTCGTCGTTTTTTAAAATGTTGTTCCAACTCATTGATTAATTTGTATGACCATCGAGGGGGTTTTTTACCTATTTTGTTTATTCCAATAGATTTTTTTTCACGCTTAGGGTTAGTTAGAATTGCGTTCAATGAAAACTTTAACCTATTATTTGAATCTATTTTTACTTGTTTTTTTTCTGATCTTTCGATTTTCTGTTCATATTCTGGAGAATTAGGATAGGGAAGAAGGATATCATGAATTTGATTTAGTTCAGATGTTTCT